TGCTGTTGAAGCTCCATCTATAAACGGATAATACTTCTCTTTTAGTGCATATGAATATAAAATAGAAATATTAAACTTATAATGCATTTAGTGTTTCTAGTCTTTGTTGTTTAATTCAATTATGTTTTATTCACATAAGAATTTTTCCATTGATTGATATATTAGACATAATATATCAATCAATGGAAAAAAGGAAATTTTTTGGAAATACTTTAACTTAATAAATAATTAGCAACAAAAGGCTTTTTTTTAGTGAATGTGCCATATCGGATAACTCCTTTTTTGTAAATGTAAGGGGCGGATGTAGCCAAGTGGATCAAGGCGGTGGATTGTGAATCCACCATGCGCGGGTTCAATTCCCGTCGTTCGCCCAATTTTAAAAGTTTAAATATTCCTATTTACGGCGACGAAGAATAAAATTATCACTATATTTCTTCTTTTTCCTACTTCTTCTTCCAAGTGTAGGATAACCCCAAGGGGTCATGGGTTTTTTTCTACCAATTGGGGCTCTCCCCTCACCGCCCCCATGCGGATGGTCTACAGGGTTCATAACTACTCCTCTTACTATAGGACGCTTACCTAGCCAACACTTAGATCCCGCTTTACCCAAAATTTTTTGGTTTATCCCAACATTACCCACTTGTCCAACTGTTGCTAAACAGTTTTTGGGTATCAAACGGACCTCCCCAGATGGTAATCTTAATGTGGCCGATTTACCCTCTTTTGCAATCAGTTTTGCTACAGCACCTGCTGCTCTAGCTAATTGTCCACCTTTTCCAAATGTGATTTCTATGTTATGTATGGCCGTGCCTAAGGGCATATCGGTTGAAGTAGATTCTTCTTTTTTATCAATAAAAACCCCTTCTCAAACTGTACAAGCTTCTTCCAAAGCATACGGCTTTCTAGATGTAGATGAAGTACCATATGAGTGGATATATAGGAATCCAAATCCGCCAAATCGCTCATGTTATGATCTTCCACATCCTAGGTCTCCCTGTTCCGTCATCTGGCTTATGTTCTTCATGTAGCATTCAGACCGAATGACTCTATGAAATTACGTCGATACTTCCACATATTACGGGTAACGTAGGAGACATCTCTATTTTTCCCCGGGGATTCTTATAATTACCACTGCTTAGTTTTCAATTCGCCTCTGACCATCAAATTAAATGTGAATAACCCGTCTCCCTCTCTTTGAAACAAGGGGCGCTTCCGGTTCTGTCCGTGTTTCAAACAATTTTGTCTTCTCCATATTACCATATCTCTAGAGTCAATAATTTTCTATGAAGAACTACTGAACTCAATCACTTGCTGCCGTTACTCAACAGTTTTCTGTTGAGGTCTATCCCGTAGAGGTATTCAAATTGGATCAGTGATCGATTTATAGGTTTCGTCGTAAACCTAATTGGTTACTTCCAATTACGTAAATCAATAGTTCAAACCGCACTCAAAGGTAGGGCATTTCCCATTGATATAGGAACTTCTGTACCAGAAACAATGGTATCTCCAATTATAGCCCCTCTGGGATGTAAAATATATCTCTTCTCACCATCCCCATAGTGTATGAGACAAATGTATGCATTTCGATTAGGATCGTATTCTATGGTTACGATTCTACCAGATATGTCTTTTTCATTCCGTCGAAAATCTATTTTACGGTATAGACGCTTATGACCTCCCCCTCTATGCCCTGCGGTAATGATTCCTCTCGCATTACGACCTTTACCACAATGATGCTGTCCATAGATCAAATTTTTTCGTGGATTGGATTTCACTTGACTGTCTACGGCTCTGTTGCGTGTACTCCGGGTAGAAGTTTTGTATAAATGTATCGCCATGTTAATGTTATTAAGTATTTTGCTTTAAGTTCTTTTCTCTATAAGAGGTGGAATATAATAACCCGGTTGAAGCGTAATGATCATACGTCTGTAATTGTAATGCATTGTATGTCCCATAATAGGTCCCATTCTTCTACCTTTTCTAGGGAGTCGATGACTATTCATAGCTATTACCTTGACACCAAAGAAGAGTTCGACCCAATGCTTTATTTCTGTCCTAGTTGATCCTGATTCGACATTAGAAGTATATTGATTGTTCTCCAATAACCGAATACTTTTTTCTGTAAATACTGCATATTTGATTCCATCCATAAATCCATTTTCTTCCCTATGAGTTCCAGTATCGATAAGAATTCTAGTTCTTATTGTTCGTATGTTATGTATGAATATACCATACCAATTCGTTATGTATGGATGATGAGATTCTATATATACAGAGCCAATTCCAATGGACTTATTGAACGTTCCCATTGGCGTGCATCCAGCAGGAATTGAACCTACGAATTTGCCAATTATGAGTTGGGCGCTTTAACCATTCAGCCATGGATGCTTAATGGGTATATTGTATCGTGATTGAATTGTATTGTATCGTGATTGAATTGTATCGTGATTGAATTGTATCGTGATTGATTTTTAATTTAAACGGAATCTTTAACAGGAAGCAACGAAACGATCAATAGGAGAAATCGATGAAAGCTCAGGAATCCATAAAACAATATCAATGTAAATTGTGGATCTTCGAATTGAAAGAGATATTGAGAGAGATCAAGAATTCTCAGTATTTCTTAGATTTATGGAGAAAATTCGATTCCGTGGGATCTTTCACTCACATTTTTTTCTATCAAGAGCGTTTTCTTAAACTCTTTGACCCCCGAATTTGGAATATCCTACTTTCACGTGATTCACAGGGTTCAACAAGCAATCGACATTTCACGATCGAAGGTGTAGTACTGCTTGTAGTAGGGGTCCTTATCTCTATATCTCCTATTAACAATCGAAAGATGGTCAAATATCTTCCAAAAGGGAAAAAGATTTCTGAGAGTTGTTTCATGTATCCGCATCCGCAGGAGAGCCCTTGGATTCTCCCAATAAGTCAAATAAATAAAAAGTGTATCATGCCTGAATCTAACCGGGGTTCGGGGTGGTGGAACCGGATCGGAAAAAAGAAGGATTCTAGTTGTAAAATATCCAATGAAGTTGTCCCTTTCAAGCGCTCGGAAAATGTTGATATATTCACGAGAATTCTGTATTTACAAAATACCGTCTCGATTAATCCTATTTCATCAGATCCAGGATGTTATAGGGTTCCGAAGGATGAACCAGATATAGACAGTTCCAATAATTTTTTATTCTTGAACAAAAAGCCCTTTGCGTCGATTTCATCTATAATCCACTCATCTATAATCCAACACGGGAATAACGGGGGATACACATTACGCCACAATTTGGAATCAAAAGAGAGATTTCAAAAAATGCGGGATCTATTCATTCGACCAAGAAGCCAGTCAGATCTGATGCGATTATCCTTTTCTATGGATATGAATTCGCCATCGATCAAAAAAAAGTCGAATAAAATCTACTTTTGTGGGTACAGAATAATCGTATTGAATCAATCTTTTTGCGTCGATTCCAATTTGGAATATAGAAGTCAAAAGAATCAAATACGAAATACTGATCTGATTTCTCTAGCTCTAAACATAATGAAATATAAGATCAACTCAAATTTTTCGAATTTGAATAAGAGTCAGAAGGAAGTTCTTATTCTTCCAACCGAGAGATCCATGAATCGGGATCCTGATACATATATATACAAATGGCTCGATAGGGGCCAGGAATATTTGGAACATTTTCTTCCTGAACAGAAGAACTGTTTTCAAGTAGTGTTTGCTGCATTACGTACTAATCAATATTTGATTGATTGGTTCCAATATTTGATTGATTGGTTCCAATATTTGATTGATTGGTTCGAGGCTATCAACAAAGAAGATTTGTCCAAGTCACTTCCTTTTTTCTTTTTGAGTATCGGGAATATCCGCATTCGTAGGTCCGAGATCCACATCTATGAATTGAAAGGCCTGAAAGATCAACTCAACAATCGATTATTAGAATCAATAGGTGTTCGAATCGTTCATTTGCGTAAACGGAAACCCTTCTTATTGGATGATCATGATACTTCCCAAAGACCGAAATTCGTGATCGATGGAGGAACAATATTACCATTTGCGTTTAATAAGATAACAAAGTGGATGACGGACTCATTCCATACTAGAAATAATCGCAGGAAATCCTTTGATAACGCGGATTCCTATTTCTCAATGATATCTCACGATCGAGACAATTGGCTGAATCCCGTGAAACCATTTCATATAAGTTTATTGCTATTCGCTTTTTATAAAGAAAATCGACTTCGATTCTTGAATAATCCACATCACTTCTGGTTTCATTGTAACAAAAAAAGCCCTTTTTATGTGGAAAAGACCCATATCAATAATTATGATCTTACATATGGACAATTCCCGAATATCTTGTTCATTCGCAACAAAAAAGTGTCTTTGTGCGTCGGTAAAAAAAAACATATTTTTTTTAAAAGAAAGACTATTCCACCAATCGGGTTACAGGTATTTGACATATTCATTTTCATACTTAACAATTTTCCACAAAGTGGTGACGAAACGTATAACTTGTACAAATCTTTCCATTTTCCAATTAGATTCGATCCATTCGTTGGTAGAGCTATTTACTCGATCGCAGACATTTATGCAACACCTCTAACAGGGGAACAAATAGTCAATTCGGAAAGAACTTATTGTCAGCCTTTTTCAGATATGAATCTATCTGATTCAGAAGGGAAGAACTTGCAGCAGTCTCTCAGTTTCAATTCAAGCATGAGTTTGATTCCCATTCCATGTTCTGAGAAATATTTACCATCTGGAAAGAGGAAAAAAAGGAGTCTTTGTCTAAAGAAATGCGTTGAGAAATGGCAGATGTATAGAACCTTTCAACCAAATAGTGCTTTTTCAAATCTCTCAAAAAGGAATCAGTTCCAAACATATATGTCATGGTTCCTTACTTCGCCAGAGTGCGAATCTCGAAATTGTCCCCTTTTACATATTTTTTCAAACGCATTGCCGATACTAAGTAGCAGTGCAAATTTTGTATTCTTTTTTTCTGATATTATGCATGGATTAGGTATATCACGGCCAATTTCTCAGAAAAAATTACGGACTCCGATAAGTGCGATTTTGAAGAAGGGTTTACAGAATCCTTTTCCGTTTCCGTTTCCGTCCGAAGAAATGATTCATCGAAATAATGAGTCACCCGTTTCATCGATAGGGACACGTCTGAGATCCACAAATGCTCGGGAGTTCCTTTATTCAATCCTTTTCTTTCTTCTTGTTGCTGGATATTCGGTTCGTATACATCTTCTTTTTGTTTCCCGAGCCCCGAGTAAGTTACAGACAGAGTTAGAAAAGATCAAATCTTTTCTACTTCTATCATACATGATTGAATTGCGAAAATTTCTGGATAGGTATTCTACATTTGAACTTCATTTTTTAAAGAATCTCTTTCTAGTTGCTCTGGAACAATTAGGAGATTTTCTGAAAAAAAGAAGGGTTGGCGGCAACAGGCCGTTGGACGAGGATTTCGTTTCTGAGATCAAATGGATAGGTCCTCGTTCTAAGACTAAATATTGGAATATCAATAATATCATCTATATCGTCGGTCTCTTAATACCAAATCCCATCAAGCGAATCGCTTTTTCGAGAAATACGAGACATCTAAGTCGTACAAGTAAAGAGATCTCTTCATTGTTAACAAAAAGAAAAAACATGAACGAGGATTGGATTGATGATAAAACGGAATCCTGGGTCGCGAACAGTCATTGGATTGATGATGCAGAAAGAGAATTCTTGGTTCAGTTCTCCACCCTAACGAGAGAAAAAAGAATTGCTAAAATTCTATTGAGTCTGACTCATCTTGATCTTTTATCAAAGAATGACTCTGGTTATCAAATGATTGAACAACCAGGATCGATTTACTTACGATACTTAGTTGACATTCATAAAAAGTATCTAATGAATTATGAGTTCAATAGATCCTGGTTAGCGGAAAGACGGATATTCTTTGCTCATTATCAGACAATCACTTATTCACAAACCTCGTGCGGGGCTACTCGTTTTCATTTCCCATCTCATGGAAAACCCTTCTCGCTCCGCTTATCCCTATCCCCTTCTAGGGGTATTTTAGTGATAGGTTCTATAGGAATGGGACGATCCTATTTGGTCAAATACCTAGCGACAAACTCCTACGTTCCTTTCATTATGGTATTTCCGAACAAGTTACTGAATGACAAGGATAAAGATGATGATAGTAACGATATCCAGAACGATATCCATATTGATGATAGTGACGATATCCATATGGATAATGACTTTGATACAGAGCTGCTAATTATGTATATGACGCCGAAAATAGACCTATTTGATATCATCTCTCAATTCGAATTAGCAAAAGCAATGTCTCCTTGCATAATAGGGATTCAAAACATTCACAATCTGTATGTGAATGAGTCAAATTATCTCTCCCTCGGTCTATTAGTGAACTATCTCTCCAGGGATTGTGAAAGATGTT